ATGCAAGAAGGAAGTTTGAGTTTGATGCAAATGGCTAAAATATCTTCTGCTTTATATGATTATCAATCAAATAAAAAGTTATTCTATATAGCAATCCTTACATCTCCTACTACGGGTGGGGTGACAGCTAGTTTTGGTATGTTGGGAGATATCATTATTGCCGAGCCCAATGCCTACATTGCATTTGCGGGGAAAAGAGTAATTGAACAAACATTGAATAAGACAGTACCTGAGGGTTCACAAGTGGCTGAATATTTATTCCATAAGGGCTTATTCGATCCAATCGTACCACGTAATCCTTTAAAGGGCGTTCTGAGTGAGTTATTTCAGCTACATGCTTTCTTTCCTTTGAATCAAACTTCAATCAAGTAGAAAAAAAAAAAAAAAGCTTTAATTTAATAAATTATTAAATTAAATATATTAAAATATTCAATTTTCAAGATTATAAAATTATAATATACATATACTAATAAAGATTTAGAATAGATAAAATAGACTGACTAATAATATAATAAAAATAATAAAAAAAGGTGGATTATCGTAGATTATCGTAGATTATCGTATATATTTCATGTAGAAACATATAGAAATGATGAATAAGCCCATTTATTTACACTTTTAATTTCTAATTTCCATTTATTTTATTATATACTTACTTATATATGCTAATATATGTTATATAATATATTTAATATATTATAGATTAGTATCTCTATATAGATTTAGTATTTCTACTCCCTATTAGATTTTAGATTTATTCCTTATTAGTATTATTAGTATCTTAGTATATACATAATAGACTCTTATATTCCATATTCTTTAGTAGTGTATATACTCAATACTCACTTAAGTAGAATTATACTATTCTAGTATAATTCTATATGAAGTATAATATATCTTTATAACAATAACAGGGTAAAATGGTAATATAACAACAAATAGAATAAAACAATAAATAACAAGTACAAATATTAAATTGAGGTACTCATTCTATGACAACTATCAGCAACTTACCCGCTATTTTTGTGCCTTTAGTGGGCTTAGTATTTCCGGCAATTGCAATGGTTTCTTTATCTCTTCATGTTCAAAAAAACAAGATTTTTTAGATATTATGGATTGGATTAAATCTTATCTATTTTTTTTTTTCAAGACTTAGGCTTACTTGGATCATAGCACAATTCCCTATGTAGTAGAATATGGTATAACGTGTAGCTTCCTACGAGCAGAAGCTCGTATGCATAAACACGATATATGGGAAAATGAATTCTAACTATTTGAAGATAAATCATTATCGGGATGAATTTATGAAACGTAAAATCAATCTATCTAAATGTCTGTGGATATCTATAAGAAATCATAAAAAAAAAAAAAGATGTTATTACTTTTTTTTTTTTTAGTTTAGCTCTAAACAATTGATGAATTACTTCTAAAGCTTCACATCATAATAATGCTAGTCGATGAGAATTACTTCGGAAAGAAAAAGATTAAAGTCAAATTTATTGGGGTTTATCTCCCAATTACAATAAAATGCAACTAGATTTAGTATAGTATGAGTTGGCGATCAGACCGTATATGGATAGAACTTATAGCGGGGTCTCGAAAATCGAGTAATGTCTGCTGGGCTTTTATCCTTTTTTTAGGTTCATTAGGGTTTTTATTGGTTGGAACTTCTAGTTATCTTGGTAGAAATTTTATACCGTTATTTCCGTCTCAGGAAATAATTTTTTTTCCACAAGGAATCGTAATGTCTTTCTATGGAATCGCGGGTCTTTTTATTAGTTCATATTTGTGGTGCACAATTGCGTGGAATGTGGGTAGTGGTTATGATCGATTCGATATAAAAGAAGGAATAGTGTCTATTTTTCGTTGGGGATTTCCTGGAAAAAATCGTCGCATCTTCCTCCGATACCTTATGAAAGACATTCAATCCATCAGAATAGAAGTTAAAGAGGGTATTTATGCTCGTCGTGCCCTTTATATGGAAATCAGAGGCCAGGGGTCCATTCCCTTGACTCGTACCGATGAGAATTTTACTCTACGAGAAATTGAACAGAAAGCTGCGGAATTGGCCTATTTCTTGCGTGTACCGATTGAAGTATTTTGAAAAAGAGTGAATGCTTTCTTAGCAAAAGGGAAAAAACTATAACTCAAGAATTCTCTTTCTCTTTTTTCTATAGCATAACTTAACTGAAGTTTCTGCCGAACTCTGATTAGAAAAAAAAAGTAAACGTACACTGACCGATCATAAAGCGAAATAGCTTTTGTACATAAATTATTTTTTATGAGTATGGAAATCCAATTAAATCAATTCAGTAACGAAACAAGTAACAAATCGGAATAAAGAATTTCTCTTTTTTTTTTCAATATTGCGAATTTAATTTAGTAACTACAGATAGATTCTCTCTTGTAAATCCTCTCTCCTTTTTTGTTAATCAACGTTTTTTATCTTTTTTTTGTGCTCGTTAATTACCAACCGATTGGATCGCTTATAATGATAACCTTTCTGTCTTGTTTTGACACTCATTTTTGATCATAGCATCACAGTAGTCTTCAGAAAATTCTATCAATTATTCCTGTACTGGGGGCTGCCAGCAAGTTTTTTTTTTCGAAATTTTTGGATATCTTGATAAACTGGGAGTTCTTTCGTCTTGAAATTAGAATAATATTCATTATTTGAACTTCATTATTTGAAATGGCTCTTTCGTGCATTCATCCAAAGGAGACAATTACTTCGAATTTGAGCAATTGATATATTTTGAAAGAATATTATATAGAATATTCTAGTTTCTTTATTTCTTCATTCAATTTGAAGTGGAATCCTTCTTATTCTATTTCTGAATTTCTTCTGTATTTCTAGATTGTTTTTCTGTATTCTTTCTAAATTCGAAATTCAAGGACCAACCATTGTACTGAATCACAAATAAAAATCGGGAAATAGGCTCGATAACTTGTAATGTAATAGAACTGATATTTGATAGAAATTTTAGTATCGTATAGAGTCGACGAATGAGATGAGTTCATTTCAAAATTCACAGACGAGCAAATGTCAAAAAAGAACGCATTTATTTCCCTTCTATATCTTGCATCTATAGTATTTTTGCCTTGGTGGATCTCTCTCTCATTTACATTTAATAAAAGTCTGGAATCTTGGGTTACTAGTTGGTGGAATACTAGGCCCTCCGAAATCTTTTTGAATGATATTCAAGAAAAGAGTATTCTAAAAAAGTTCATAGAATTAGAGGAACTCTCCCTCTTCGACGAAATGCTAAAGGAATACCCGGAAAGGCGTTTACAAAAGCTTCACGTCGGAGTCTACACCGAAAGGATCCAATTGATCAAGCTGCACAATGAGGGCCGTATCCATACTATTTTACATTTCTCAACAAATATAATTTATTTCGTTATTCTAAGTGTTTATTCGATTCTAAGTAATGAAGAACTTATTTTTTTTAACTCTTGTCTTCAAGAATTTCTCTATAATTTAAGCGACACAATAAAAGCTTTTTCTATTCTTTTATTAACCGATTTATGTATAGGATTCCATTCGCCCCATGGTTGGGAACTAATGATTGGCTCTATCTACAAAGATTTTGGATTTGCTTATAATGATCAAATTATATCCGGTGTTGTTTCTACTTTTCCAGTAATTTTAGATACAATTTTTAAATATTGGATTTTTCGTTATTTAAATCGTGTATCTCCGTCACTTGTAGTGATTTATCATTCAATGAATGATTGAAAAATGATCGACCGATCCAATTATAATGTTTCTTACTTTGTAACATAAGTAAAACAGTCAAAATTGTATTTATTTTTTCTACTCACCCGGAGTATTCCTTCAATATTCGAGTAATATTATTTCAGTAAATAACAGAATCATAGATAGGGAACTATACTAGTGACTTATCTAATTTTATTGTAGAAATTTTCGGGATCAATGATTGGACCATGCAAATGATAAATACCTTTTCTTGGATAAAGGAAGAGATTATTCGATTCATTTCCGTATCGCTCATAATATATATAATAACTCGGGCACCCATTTCAAGCGCGTATCCTATTTTTGCACAGCAGAGTTATGAAAATCCACGAGAAGCGACTGGCCGTATTGTATGTGCGAATTGCCATTTAGCTAACAAGCCCGTGGATATCGAAGTTCCACAAGCGGTACTTCCTGATACTGTATTTGAAGCAGTTGTTCGAATTCCTTATGATCTGCAACTGAAACAAGTTCTTGCTAATGGTAAAAAAGGAGCCTTGAATGTGGGAGCTGTTCTTATTTTACCTGAGGGGTTTGAATTAGCCCCTCCTGATCGTATATCGCCCGAGATTAAAGAAAAGATAAGCAATCTGTCTTTTCAGAGCTATCGCCCCACGAAAAAAAATATTCTTGTGATAGGCCCTGTTCCTGGTCAAAAATATAGTGAAATCACCTTTCCTATTCTTTCCCCAGACCCCGCTACTAAGAAAGACGTTCACTTCTTAAAATATCCCATATATGTAGGCGGGAACAGGGGAAGGGGTCAGATTTATCCCGACGGGAGCAAGAGTAACAATAATGTTTATAATGCTACAGCGGCGGGTATAGTAAGTAAAATCATACGAAAAGAAAAAGGGGGATACGAAATAACCATAGTGGATGCATCGGATGGACGTCAAGTGGTTGATATTATCCCTCCAGGACCAGAACTTCTTGTTTCAGAGGGCGAATCCATCAAACTGGATCAACCATTAACGAGCAATCCTAATGTGGGTGGATTTGGTCAGGGGGATGCGGAAATAGTACTTCAAGATCCATTACGTGTACAAGGCCTTTTGCTCTTCTTGGCATCTATTATTTTGGCACAAATTTTTTTGGTTCTTAAAAAGAAACAGTTTGAGAAGGTTCAATTGTCCGAAATGAATTTTTAATTTCTCAATATCAAGTTCTAAAAAAAACCAAATTTTTGTTGGAAATTGTGTTATGCAATTCTGTATGATCAAAAAACTTATGAAAAGCC